AAATAAATAATGAAATTATGGAAGTCAATATTCTCGCATTTATTGCTACTGCACTGTTCATTCTAGTTCCTACTGCTTTTTTACTTATTATCTACGTAAAAACAGTCAGTCAAAATGATTAATTTGAATCTGAATTATTAGTTCTTATCAATCCTTTTTTCAATGATTGAAGAAATGAAAGAAAGGGATTAAAAGAAAATTCCAAGTCTTAAATGAAATGATCTGGTTGGAATCATAAAATGTGGTAGAAAGGACTATATATAGTCCTTTCTACCACATTTTAGAGTATTTTATATTATCTAATATTGTATACAATGATCATATAAAGTTGTATTGTATACAGATATAGACTTTATCTAAATGGAGGGTTTATATAGATCAATATACAATATGTATGTATATGATGTATTAGATGTACATCTAATCTAAATAGTAGACTAGTACATCGAAATAGCAGTCTAATTCTATTTTTTTTTTCGCTACATCCACTCGATTTCGATCAACCCAAAATAATCGAAGGCCAATTCTTCTAATTCCTAGGTTTCTTATAATTTTATATATAGGTTCCGGTATCCATCAAAAGAATCAATAGAGGAAGAATAGTATAGGAATATACTATAGCAAAAGAAAACAAAACCAAGGAATTTTTTTGATTTCCCATTCCAAGAAGTCATTGATTGAGCCATTAACAGATCATTTACGAAGTTCTATGGTAACTTCTTCAGATTTTGAAAGGAAGTAGATTAGTAAAGGGGACTCGGACCATTTTTCATGCTTAAACATGACATGAGATGAGTCAAAAAAGCATAAAAAAATCTCTAGGAGTCTAAAATGTTAAATGTATGATATGTGGTGGATCACTCAGCGGAAGAAAGATCCAATTTTATTATGTGTAGAACCTCTTTGGACAACCACTAGTCACTTCCAGTATAAAGTAAGTATCGTCGTAATCTAATAGCAGAACGATTTGTTCTTAGAACAGTGAAAGTAAAGAAAGAGAGAAACAAATAAAGAAAAAACTAGGGATTGGTTTTTTCTCATTGTAATATCCATAATTCTGGTAAGAACAGGTTTATCCAAACAGAATATTTAGGAGGAATTCGGTTGGAAAAAATTTCCTATCATGCGTAGATTTGAGTTTTGAAATACAACTAAACTATAGTAATCATTCGTTGTTTGATCGAATGATTATTATTCATTATTGTCTTTCCAGTATAATTTTGAAAGAAAGACAAGCTTTTTAAAAATAAAGCTTCGAAAAACGATCAATTAAACAATTGATACAATTCGATTACTCAATCGATTACTCAATCAATTATTAATATACCTAGAGTCCACTCCTTCCCCATACTACGAGTGAAAGGGAAAATGTAAAGACTACCATTAAAGCAGCCCAAGCGAGACTTACTATATCCATGTGAATTATATCTCCTATTTCTATGAAGGAATTATTCCATTATTGATCAATAATCATAGTAGAATCAATGGCGAAGAGTCAAAATAGGATTCTGACTTAAGGCTATTGATGAACCAATTCAATGAATCCACTCGTAACAGATTCTTTATGGGATTTCTGGTAGAATTGGGAAGTATTAAGTAAAAATATGATACACACACCCTTTCCTTGCAAATTGCAAAGGAATGCTCCTAATGGAACATGTGGGAATAGTAAGACCTATTGTTTGTTTTGTTACCTTTCTTTCATAAGCAAAAATGAAAAAAAAAATATACCATCAAGATAGATAACTATCTATTGGATACCTACATTTCCTATTTGATCTAAGCCTTACTGTCTTTCTTTCTGTGAAAGAATGGGGAGACATCACTACCATTATTACATACATTTTTTTTGTAATCCCCTTACACGACCAAAGAAATCTTTTTTTTTTTACTTTGACTCTGTCATTCTATAAGATAAGAGCCGACCAACCATCCTGATTGAATGTTTGAGTACTCGGAGTCTCTCGTAAGTATGGATACAAAGTATCTTCAGTCCTTTCCACAGCTCCTAAATTGATTTCCCATCAGCCTATCCAATCTAATTCCAGACAGAGTCAGTAGACCCTACGTTAGTGTAGGTAGTGTAAGATAATTAGGAAGTCTTGATAGTCTTTCGTATAATCTTTTCTTCAATCCTAGGAGCAAAAATGGAATGTCCTTTAGGAACCTTTGGATACCAAGATTTCTGACCTCTTACTTTCGTAGTTCTGGAATTAATAAGTAAGCCTTACCTCATCCCTATTGGTATATCTGTTTGGGCCGCTACCCAGAACCCAAACAGAGCCAGATTTTGAGAAAACAACTTACAGTCTTTTATAGAACTATGTATTCTATAAATCAAGTATCGACAAGCCCCGTCCTTTGCCTTTGCTTATGCAGGGCAGGGCAAGAATTTGTCGAGTTCTATTCTATCAGTAGAATAAGAAATTCTAAGTATTTTGTTGATCAGGCGACACCCAGATTTGAACTGGGGATAAAGGATTTGCAGTCCCCTGCCTTA